CAACAAAAACTAGAGCAAACATATAATAACGGATTCGAAATTGTAACCAAGCATCGCCCATTGGTTCTATACCCGATTCATAACTAGAAAGCTTCTCTGGTCCTTTGCTAATCGGGGCTAAAACTGCGGAAATTAGAAATGCCAAAATAGGAATAACGTTTGATATTATTAGAAATGCCCAGAAAATATCATATTTGTAAAGCAGAAACATAGACGAACTCCTTTGAATGTGGAAAATATACCGAATTCGTCGATTCGAATTGGAATTCATTGTCAAGTCATCGGTAACAGGTTAGTCAAAACCAAAATGCATTTTGGTCGAACCGCACAATTTCACTTGTTTGCTGTGATGTCTCGTTTCTCGATTGTACTCCTATTTTCATTACACTCCCTTCGATTTTATTTCAGTATAGTATAAATCTCTTATACAAACAAAACAAATAAAACTCTCTTGCTTTCACCTCGCTTCGGGCTTTTAGAAAAAAAAATTCCAAATAGAATTCTCATTTTGATTTCGAATTTTGAAATTTTCGAATTCGAAATTCAATCGATTTTCGATTCTATTTTCTATATCTATTTTGTTTTCTGTTTATGAAAAGATCTTCGTTTTTCAAACGCGGACGTGTCGACAAATACATTAATCCGCTCCTATATCCATGTGACTTACTATTCGATTTGAGTGGGGTTAGGTTGGGGTTTTCATTTTTAACCGGATTCATGTCATGATTTTGCCTCCTTTACTGTCCACAATCAAAGAGTTAGTGAGACTTCTTTTCCTTGGTATACCCACTCATTTTTGGTGCATTTTTGGAGGCAAAATCATATGGAATTCACATACGAAAAAAATGAATTACTAAAAAAAATGGGTTTCTTTATCCGAGATTCAAAAAAAAATAACGATTGAAATGGGCTAGAGAACTTTTTGTATTTCAATTTTGATTATTATATTATTATAGGGCTATACGGACTCGAACCGTAGACCTTCTCGGTAAAAGAGATCGAACTTATTCTTATCAAAATGATTCGAACTCTTTCAAAGACCCAACATGCATTTTTTTTTTGCATTGGGCTCTTTCATTAACTGCTAGAAATATCAGTTAGTCTACCATATTTTTTTTCTTGACAGAAAAATAAGGAAATGGCTCCACGTGCTCGGATTCATTATTTGGATTGTAATATAGGAGCACTACCAAAGTGTTTCAAAGAAAGGTTATCTTGACGTAGGTTTGCTTCTGGCCTAGATTAACCTAAGTTAAATGGAGTCTCTATCATCCTGATTAAAGAATCAAATATGAAACTTCATACGCCTTAAGGTTCATAGGACAAAAAGAGAATTTTTGAGGTCCTTATACTCATTATGCCTAGCATTGAATAGACTAGGTATTCACCTTATCAATATCTCAAATCAATGATGGATTCCATTTTGTTCCTAAATGGGAACCTGAATCGAACCGAACCATTTGTCAGGCTATTGTTCTCTTGTTTTGTTCCCTAAAAATCCTGGAGTCAGACATTGATTTCTCAAAAATATCGATTCTTTGATTTCATGATGGACTCTTCTGAAAAACATTGGCGCACGTGTAAACGAGGTGCTCTACCTAACTGAGCTATAGCCCTTGTGCTTGTGATACATATTTTATCATATTATGGAGATAATTTCTTGTCAAGATGAATATTCCATGATCCAACATCGTATCTCTTTGATCTTTTTGATTGGTATTGCTTCGAAGTCTTATTGCATTTATAATCCATCAATGGGAGGGGTCCTTTTTTTTCTCCTTATAATGATAAATGACCTACTTAACTCAGTGGTTAGAGTATTGCTTTCATACGGCGGGAGTCATTGGTTCAAATCCAATAGTAGGTAGAACTTATTAGATACCATGGTCATTAGATACCATGGTCAATGGTATCTAATAAGTTTTTCTACTTACTGATTTTGTATCTTTTCTATCCTATTCGATTTGATTTTCGAATTGAAACTCAAACTTTTTCCTTACATCAGAATCCGATTCCACTTGATTGTATTTGATTGGATTCAATCGGAAGAATCCATACGTGTATAAACAAAAATTCTTTGGATTAGGATTATTCGATTCGGGCGCACCGACTAGTTACGAAATCACATTGAGAACCTCTACTCGTGTCCTAGCTCGTCTGAGAGCTAGATTTGCCTCAATTGTTTGTCTCTTACTTTCAGCTTTCCTCAAGCCGGCTTCCGCTATTTCAAGAGTTTGCTGAGCTTCTTGGGGATCAATGTCACTACTCTTCTCCGCATCATTTACTAAAACGGTGATCTCATTATTACCTATTCTAGCAAAACCGCCCATCAGAGCCATCGTTAACCATTGGTCATTAAAGCGTATTCTCAAAATACCTATATCTACAGCTGTGGCAATAGGCGCGTGATTTGGTAATACGCCAATTTGTCCACTATTAGTAGATAAAATGATTTCTTTCACTTCTGAATCCCAAACAATTCGATTAGGGGTCAGTACAC